TTATTTGCTATGTCAGTATCTAGACGTACGTATTAGGTATATAAGATTATCCTTTCTGTCATTTCGATCTTTTTTTTTATATAAGGATTTTAGCTACTAATCTAACGTAGTCAATTTCATTCGTTAGAACAGCTTCCATTGAGTCTCTGCACCTATCTCTTTTTATTATCATTTTTTTTTTTTTATAAAAAAAAAAAGATTTGGCTCAGGATTGCCCATTTTTAATTCCAGGGTTTCTCTGAATTTGGAAGTTAACACTTAGCAGGTTTCCATACCAAGGCTCAATCCAATCAAGTCCGTAGCGTCTACCAATTTCGCCATATCCCCCTTGCTTTTAAATTTTAATTCTATCCACCTCTTTCATTGATCTTGTCACTAAGGAATTCATTAGGTAATGATTCCTATATCAAAAAAGTATATGTTGCTATTTGATTTTTTTGTCCATCCCCTATTATCATTTCATCTCTATTGGATGAATCCTATTTGTTTCAATCCGAATGATTCTATCATTGATGTATCCGCAATTCAATATGGATAGATATATGTGGGATATATCTATCCTTTTCCTCATTCTAAATTTTTAGAGTACTCTTTAAAATAGTGTAACGGTCAATATTCATTCTTTTTTTTTTTTTTCGTCCTCTTGATTTTTCATCAGTTTTATTCATTAATTTACATTCTTCAAATATAAAAAAAGAGAATATGATTCTCTTTTCATTCTGTATATATTAATATATAGATGCTTGAAATTGATATTTCAATATAATTTTCTAGTTCCACGATTAGAATGATATTATTCTAATGATAATAAATGAATTATTCATAATATGATTTGAATTTCATATTTTATTTATTGTATTTAATATAATAAATAAAAAAAAAAAAGAGATAATCTCATTTTAAATAATATTGATTCTCCTATATAAATGGATTAATATAATAATTTAAATTTCATATTTTATTTAATGAATGTCAATTCTTTTTGGATTTTATATCTAATATTTTAGAATTTACTTTTTTTTTTTTTTCATATATATGATATGGAATTTAATTGATATTTCAATATCTAATTTATCTAGATCTCAATAGAATAAATTTCAATAATAAAGAAAAAAATAAAAGAATCACTAGGTAATAACTAAGATCTCAAATTTACTGTATTCCTATACAGTATTGCTTTTATATCCGCCTGCTTAGCTCAGAGGTTAGAGCATCGCATTTGTAATGCGATGGTCATCGGTTCGATTCCGATAGCCGGCTTTTTTTCTTTCGATGATTTAAAATATCTACTCTCACTTTATCTAAATGTAGGGTCACCAATCTATGTAACTTGCAGCTATAGCTATGAATAAAAAAGTTAACTAGAACAATTATATTTCTACAAAAGAAATTGTAAAACGTAGTTTTTACTTGAATTTCCTATATATACAAAAAATCCTAATTTTGATAAAATTGATTTTATTGAGTTTTGTTTTGCTGATCCTTTAGTTCAGTCTGAATTTATCTTTTTTTGTCAAATAAAAGTGAATCAAAAAGGAGCCTTTATATGTCTCGTTACCGAGGACCTCGTTTCAAAAAAATACGCCGGTTGGGAGCTTTACCGGGACTAACTAGTAAAAGACCCAGATCAAGAAGTGATCTTCAAACCCAATTACGCTCTGGAAAAAAATCGCAATATCGTATTCGTTTAGAAGAGAAACAGAAATTGCGTTTTCATTATGGTCTGACAGAGCGACAATTACTGAAATATGTGCATATTGCTGGAAAAGCCAAAGGGTCAACAGGCCGGGTTTTACTACAACTACTCGAGATGCGTTTGGATAACATAATTTTTCGATTAGGTATGGCTTCGACCATTCCTGGAGCCAGACAATTAGTTAACCATAGACATATTTTAGTTAATGGTCGTATAGTGGATATACCGAGTTATCGTTGCAAACCCCGAGATATTATTACTACGAAGGATAAAGAAAGATCGAAAGCTCTGATTAAAAATTCTCTTGTTTCATCCCTCCAAGGGGAATTACCAAACCATTTGACTATTGACTCCTTACAATATAAAGGATTTGTAAATCAAATAATAGATAGTAAATTTATTGGTTTGAAAATAAATGAATTGTTGGTCGTAGAATATTATTCCCGTCAGACTTGATTCTAACAAAAATAAAAAAGCAAGGTTCATACAATTTTTATTCCTTTCGCTGAAGTAAATAGAGTACCTTGTGCCCTGTCTAATTCACGTATCACAAATGGATCGGCAATAGGATTCTTTTTCTTTTTTTGATGTCAATACGATATTTCAATTTGTATTTTACGTATCACAGGGATGTAATTAGGGATAGAGAATCTCTATGAAATTCAGGGTTTTATTGTTACAATAATGATATCAATTCTTATTTGATTTGATACATTTTAGTTGGTAACGTTGATGAATGAAAATAAACGGAGAGAGAGGGATTCGAACCCTCGGTAAACAAAAGTCTACATAGCAGTTCCAATG